AGGTACTGTAACTGGTATTTTTGTGATTGGTTTAATAGGTATTTTCTTTTATGGTTCATATTCCGGATTAGGTTCATCCCTGTAGTAATCTGATGAATTGAGTTGTAGACGTAAGAACCCGACGGGATTCCCTTCTTTGTTTGTCTGATTCGAGGGGAAAGGGCCCGTTGGGTTCTTAAGAATCAGAGTCTTTTTTTTCGTCTAAATGACAAAGTTGATTTAGTTTTCTACTGTTCCAAAAAACTCCATTCCATTTTTTCTGATTGATGATCCTTTTGAAAAAAGAACTTCATTGATTGATTCACCTGCTCGTTGATAGTATCTATGGGTACTTTACAAGTTATAAGGAATTACTCAATTTTCGGATTATCTATATTTCAGATATCATACAAATACTTTTCTATACTCTTAACTTTATTTCTAATTTATATTTTATATATTTTATTTTCTTATCTCAGAAAAATTTCAATTTTTTATAAGTTCATTGAATAACTTCTATTTAATCAAAAAAATGAGATTCCCCCCCCCCTTTTTTTGGTTGTCCACTACTTTATTTTTTTTGTACGTAATAAATAAAAAAGGAAGTTCTGATACATCTGAAAACCGACACGAAGACTAGGAATTTTTGGCGAACAAGATTAAAAATCATTACTCTTTCGACACAAGAAGGGGAATTTTCTCCACCCCTATTTTTTGTGTCGAAGAATAGGAAGACAAATAATCCCTCCTAGAATTATTTGTTGCCCACATTTATAGTTCCGCGCTTACTTATGCGACTATCTATCCCAATCTTATTCTATTTGAAATAGAATAAGATTGATAATTTAAATCCGGCATATAGTATAGTAACATAGTCGTACGAATTCAATTTGGCTAAAAAAAACAAAGAAAGCGGTGGTAAAGTCAAATAAAATAGTCTTCTTCAAAAAAGATCTACCTATATATGATATGACTAGAAATGCGGTACAAGAGATTCCCCGAATCTTGTAGAAAAATCAAAATATATAGTAAACAAGTAAATAAAAGGTTTTTCAGAATTTCAGTTTTTTTTGATGATACATAATCGACAACAATAATTTGTTTCTTTTTACGAACTTGATGTCGATAAATCGGCGAGTCTAGAAATTCATTTCGGCCAATTGAACCTTCTCGAACTGTTTCTTTTTAAGAACCAAAAAGATTTGTGCCAAAATAACAGATGCCAAGAAGAATAAAAGACCTTGGACACGTAATGGATCTTGAAGTACTATTTCTGCATCTCCCTGACCAAATCCACCCACATTAGGATTACTCGTTAGTGGTTGATCAAATCTGATGGATTCACCTTCTGAAACAAGAAGTTCTGGTCCAGGAGGGATAATATCAACCACTTGACCTCCATCCGACGGATCTGTTATGGTTATTTCGTACCCCCCCCTTTCTTTTCGTATGATTTTACTTACTATACCCGCTCCTGTAGCATTATAAACTGTATTGTTACTCTTGCTTCCGTCGGGATAAATCTGACCCCTTCCCCTATTTCCCCCTACGTACATAGGATATTTTAAGAAGTGAACATCCTTCTTAGTAGCGGGGTCGGGCGAAAGAATAGGAAAGGTGATTTCGCTATATTTCTGACCAGGGACAGGCCCTATCACAAGAATATTTTTTTTATTAGGGCGGTAGCTCTGAAAAGACAAATTGCCTATCTTTTCTTTCATCTTGGGAGAAATACGATCGGAAGGAGCTAATTCAAACCCCTCCGGTAAAATAAGAACAGCCCCCACATTCAAACCCCCTTTCTTACCATTAGCAAGAACTTGTTTCACTTGCTTATCATAAGGAATTCGAACAACTGCTTCAAATACAGTATCAGGAAGTACCGCTTGTGGAACCTCAATATCCACGGGCTTATTAGCTAAATGGCAATTGGCACATACAATACGCCCAGTCGCTTCTCGTGGATTTTCATAACCCTGCTGCGCAAAAACGGGATATGCACTTGAAATGGATGTTCGAGTCATGATATATATCATGAGCGATATGGAAATAGATCGAGTAATCTGTTCCTTTATCCGAGAAAAAGTATTTCTAGTTTGCATGGTCTAATCATTGATCCGAAAATTTCTACAATAAATTGGGTAGGTCGCTCGTATAGTTCCCTATCCACGATTCTGCTATTTACTGGAATCATTTTACTGGAATGCTATAGGATGAAAATCCCTCGGGTAGAAAGTTTTTAATGCTTATGTAGAACTACACATTAAGAAACATTCTAATTTGATTAGATTAATATCGGTGGATCATTTATTAATCATTCATTGAATGATAAATAACTACAAGTGACGGAGATATACGATTTAAATAACGGAAAATCCAATATTTTAAAATAGTATCGAGAATAACTGGAAAAGTGGAAACAAGACCAGATATGATTTGATCATTATGAACAAATCCAAAATCCTTGTAGACAGAACCAATCATTAGTTCCCAACCGTGGGTTGAATGAAATCCGATACATAAATCCGTTAATAAAAGAATCGAAAAAGCTTTTACTGTATCGCTTACGTTATATAGGAATTCCTGAGCCCAAGAGTTAAGAATAACAAGTTCTTGATTACCTAAAATAGAATAACCGCTTAGAATAGCAAAACATATTATATTTGTCGAGAAGTGCAAAATCATATGTATACGATCCTCATTGTGTATCTTGATTAATTGGATCGTTTCTTTGTGGATTCCTATAGGAAGCTTTTGTAGATGTATTTCCGAGTATTCCTTGATCAGTTCGTCCAAGAAGAGGATTTCCTCTAATTCTATGAACTTTTCTAAAATACTTTTTTCTTGAATATCATTCAAAAAGATTTCGGATTGATCAGTATTCGACCAATTAGTAACCCAAGATTCCATACTTTTAGTAAATGATGAGAGAGAAATCCAACAGGACAAAAACACTATAGATGCAAGATACAAAAGAGGAATGAATGCTTTCTTTTTTGCCATTTTTCGTCTGTGAATTATTAATTAACCCACTTCATTCGTCGACTCTATGTGATCGAATATCTCTTTTACCCATGAGTTCTAGACAAGGTATTAAACCTATGAATCTATTTTATTTGTGATTTTGTGTGAATCTAGAACGAATACAAAAATAGATTACGACTCCGCTTCGAATTCGAATCAAGAAATAATCAAAAATATTGTTTCCAGATCTCTCAATTCATCAAATTTCTTAAAGTGTCTCCTTTCGATGAATGACCGAAAGGAGACACTTTAAGATTTAAGAAATGAATATTATTGATATTTTGAAACGAAAGAATTCCTTTTCTATAAAAATATAGAATATTTTGAAAAAATTCCAACGATTACCCATATCCAAGAATAGAATAATTGAGAGAAAGATATTGTGATGATAAAAAAAATGAGTGGTAAAACAAGACAGAAATGGACCAGTTATCATTATTAAGAAAACCCTTTAATTGGTTAGTATTAGTAATGGAACACAAAAGAAAGGATAAATTAAAGGGTCGATTGAAAGAAATAATTTACACGATAGGATTTATCTGCATCTAAAGTATCAATTCCAACAAATATTGAAAAAAGATGAATTGATTTCTTTCGAAATCATTTGATATATCCGATGAATTGAATCTAGTAGTTCAATTTGTTACTTGTTTAAATTGAGTTGCATGGATTTGGATACGCATAAAAAACCTCAAAGGAGGGGGTTTTGTTTTAGGGTTGTTCCATATCTATCGGCTTTGGCTCGACTGAACGTTTTGACGAAACTTCAGTTAAATTATGTTATAGAAAAAACAGGAATTTTTTCCCTCCTGCTGAGAAAGCATTCATCCTTCAGCCCATTTCCTTTTCTCAAAAGACTTCAATTGGTACGCACAAAAAATAGGCCAATTCGGCGGCTTTTTGTTCAATTTCTCGTGAAGGCAAATTCTCATCAGTACGGGTCAACGGAATAGCCCCCCGGCCTCTGATGTCCATATAAAGGATACGACGAGCATAAATAGCCTCTTTAACTTCTATTCTAATGGACTGAATATCTTTTATACGGAATCGGAGGAATATGCGACGATTTTTTCCAGGAAATCCCCAACGAAAAATACACACTATTCCCTCCTTTCTATCGAATCGATCATAACCACTACCTACATTCCAGGAAATTGTGCACCACAAATAGGAACTAATAAAGAAACCAGCGATCCCGTAGAAAGACATCACGATCCCTTGTGGAAAAAAAACAATTTGCTGAGCCGGAACAAAAGATATCAAATTTCTACCAAGATAACTGGAAGTTCCAACCAATAAGAATCCTAATGAACCTAAAAAAACGATAAGGGCCCAGCAAAAATTACTTAGTTTTCGAGACCCCGTTATACGTTCTATCCATATATGTTCTGATCGCCAACTCATACTTCATCCGATTTCATTTTATTGGAATTCAGAGAATACCCCAAATTATTTTGACTTTACTTTTTTTTTGTTTCCGAAGGAACTCTCATCAAACTAGCACTAGTTTGATGTGAACTAGTGCTAGTTGATGTGAACCTTTAGGAGTAATTTATCAAATTGGTTAGATCTAAACTAATAACATACCCTTCCTTAAATCCCAAATATACATATTACAGATGGATCCACCAACTTTAGGTATCCAACGATCCTGCTCTATTTGAAACTAGCTGGAATTTATTTACCCATAGATCATTTTCTGCAGGCATAATAGCTTTTTCCTTTAGAAATCACATGTCATACCATATTTCCATTTCCCGAAAGAAATAAATATCTGTGTTATGCTAGCAAGTAGAAGTTCAAAAAAAAATGGATGAGATTGGGTCCCCTCAGATCTAAACAATCTTGTTTTTTTGAACATAAAGAAATAAAGAAGCCATTGCAATTGCCGGAAATACTAAGCCTACTAAAGGCACAAAAATAGAGGGAAAAGTGAAAGTTGTCATAAAACGGGGTACCTCGATTTACTATTTGCACCTGTTATTATTTTTTTTATATCATATTTTACAATAATTATAATTCAAAATTGTAATTATTATGAATTGGTCTTTATTATTAAATTTCATTTATTAATAAATTGAATTTGAAAATTCTTATAGAAGTAATAAATATCTATATATCTAAGTAAGTATATAGACTAAGTCCAAGGAATGTAGAACTAAATAAATGGACTTATTCATCTTTCTACACGAAAGATACCTATGATAATCAACTTTATTATATTAATTATATTTAATTAGATTTTTTTCTTAATTTCTTTGTGTTTTGTTCTTGTCTTCTAATTTGAAAAGGTTTCTTACAAATTATCGAAAGATTTGCTAGAATGCGACACAACCAGGATTTTTAGTGAAAATGAGATTTTCGGGCGATGCAGAAAGATAAAAAACTATATATCTATCTTTTCTATATTTGATTATCTACGTAAGGCGAAATTCGTTTTATTTGCCTAATGTCACGAAAGGAAGAACTCACGCTTTTATCTTCTTGATAAAGACTTCTTAATTAGTAATGGGAAATCTAGGTAAAAAAAAGAGTTATCCGCAACTTTTGCTTCTTTCTACAATTAGATCTTAGGTCACCAACAAAAGACAATTGCGTTCTTATTTACTTTAATTCCGACAAGCTAACTACTTGTTTGCTACAAATAAAATAATTGAACTTAATACGCTCTACTTGATTGAATTTGAATTCAACGGAAAAAAGGCGTGGAGCTTAAATAACTCACTCAGAACACTTTTTAAAGTATTACGTGGTACGATTAGGTCGAATAAACCTTTCTGGAATAAATATTCAGCCGCTTGTGAACCTTCAGGTACTGTTTTATTCAATGTTTGTTCAATTACTCTTTTACCCGCAAATGCAATGTAGGAATTGGGTTCGGCAATAATGATATCTCCCAACATACCAAAACTAGCTGTTACCCCACCAGTAGTAGGAGATGTAAGGATTGATACATAAAATAACTTTTTATTGGATTGATAATCATATAAGGCAGATGATATTTTAGCCATTTGCATCAAGCTCAAACTTCCTTCTTGCATGCGCGCCCCCCCCGAAGCGCACACTATAATAAGAGGTATAAGTCGATTGGTAGCGTACTCAATCAAACGAGTGATTTTCTCTCCCACCACGGATCCCATACTACCTCCCATAAACTGAAAATCCATAACCCCAATTGCTACGAGAATACCATTTAGTTGACCTACACCTGTTTGAACAGCCTCAGTTAATCCTGTCTTTCTTTGATAAGAATCAATACGATCTTTATAAGGTTCCTCCTCCGAATGAAATCCAATGGGATCCAGAGAAACCATGTCTTCATCCATAGGATACCAAGTACCGGGATCGATCGAAAGTTCGATTCTTTCTGAACTACTCATTTTCAAATGATATCCACATTGTTCACAAATATTCATTTTTGATTTCAAAAATTTCTTATAATTTAATCCATAACAATTTTCGCATTGAACCCACAAATGTCTGTATTTTTGAGTTGCATCGAGATCATTAGACCCTTCTCTTAGAGTTAAATCACTACTCTTCGCGTGGGTTCGTAGACTGGACCTCCCGCTTTCACTACTATTTATACGTTTATCAAAAATGCACCTAGAAATGTAACTGTCACTACTATCACTTACAATGGACGTATCAATACAGATTTGAGACTGAAGATAACTGTCAATGCAACTATTAATGTGATTATTCCAACTAGATTGAATTACATACATGTAATGATTGGATAAGGAATCTTCACTCGTAGATCCATTATTCATACAACTAGAATTGCGATAATGATAAAAAGAATTCTCTAATTCACTCATAAAAGAATGGTCGTTGTCAATCTCAAAAATATGATTTTCAATATCAAAATAGATAGAATAAGTATCTCCATTACTATCCCTAACTAAAAAAGTATCATCAGAGAGAAAATTCCAAATGTCTTTGAAGCCAAATAAACGATCCACATTAGTGTAACTAGAATTGTCACGACCCCTGCAACTATGAATATTTTTAGCCCTACCTTTTCTATTCGGATCTTCACTTTCACTAGTATTTTCAACAGGACCAAGATTGTCCATTGAGTTCTTTATCCCATACCTATGCTCTAACTCCTTTTTAAACACCATCGAATTAAACCACCATCTTTCCATAGAGTTTTCTTGCCCCCTATTTGTTTGCATAAAAATACAATAGATGAATAGTCATTCGAGCCACAATTCTTTAGTTTTATTTATTTCCTATCAGACTAAACATAAAATTTCAATCACTGAAGTGTGAAAAAAGATTCTTTTTTGTTTTATGGGAATCCGGGGGTAAAACTTCACTATATATGATATGAATATGATGGATTCTAAATATTATAAATAATAATGGTAAAGAGGAGTTTTTTCTATGTCTTCGTATCGAACAAAAAAAGAACTATTTGTTCTCTCCTCGAAACATTCGTAAAATCTCGTCTAATAAAAAACTAATAACAAGTAATAAATTAAGGTTCTA